AATTCGTCTGGAAGTAGTATCTGCCCGGGAGTTGAGCTGGTTAAGAGCTGAGTAACGAATTGATCTAAAACGTCCTCCCGTATAGACTGTAGCTTTAGGCCCGCCCATTTTTGTCTCCAAATGGCGACAATGAAAAAGGCTTTCGTAAAGAGCTGAATATATGCAGCTCCCATCGAAAGTAGTTTTTCCATTTCAGAAGTATCCGGGTCGTTTGCATTTCGTGCATGCCCCGCTATACAGTCGTAATGAGTCAGATGCCGAAGGGCTGTGACATAGCCTAGTAGGTCACCCGCAGCGGTCTGCATTTCCTCGAGATTTTGATTCGGATGTTCATCTTGAATCAAAATTAGCGATTTTTTGAACCAATCCCGGTATTGGTCCAATATATCAAACTCCTTTTCTACGAATAGAAACTTTTTGGAAGTCTCGCGTTCTATCCAGTAGAAGATGAACATCCGCAAATAATGCGGAAAATACGGAAAATTCTTGAGGGAATTTTGCGTAGAATCGGGTTTTATGAGTTTATCTTGCAAAACCGGATCAATTTCGGATTTCCTATTATTTAGAACATTTTCGAAACGCTCTAACATTTTTTTCAATTTTTCTAAATGATTATTCCAATTGTCGTCGTTATTTTGGGCCGGGTGGCTCTCATAGCCATTTATTCGGTTCATAAATAAAAACTCCTTTTATACTTAGATTTATTATTTATACTTATTTGATTGATGATTTTGTTTTAAAAAATAGTTAAAAAAAAAAGTGATATTTTTTAGATTATTTAGTTATAAAATAAGTGATTCCATTTATCTTTTTGCTCATCTATATTATTTCAATTATAAAATAAGTGATTCGATTTCTCTTTTTAAAAGACAGAACAAAACAATAAGCGTTTCGATTAATAAGTGATTCGATTTCTCTTTCTATCTTTCTAAAAGATAGAATAGAACAATAAGTGTTTAGATAAGTGGTTACATAAGTGTTTAGATTTTTCGAATTTCTCATCATTATTCGAATTTTCTTCATTTTCGGAATCGTTTTCTTCATTTTCTGAATCTTCAGGATTGCCCTCAGATTCGTTCAAACAATTTCTTAAACAAATAATGGTTCGATTGCCCGGGATGGAGTTAGACTTTGTATATTGCACCTTTAACACAGCGGTGGCGGTGGTAAATAGTGTGTAGCTACTGAAACTTAAAACGCGAACTTTTTTTTTCTTAGCAAACTTTTTTTTTCTTAGCATAAGGGTCGCCTCCTACTAATGAATTATAAGTATCTATATTTTGTATTAACGACGAGATCGCTTATCGACTTTCGTATGTTTTCGGAAATTCGAAGTAGGTGCAAATTCTCCCAATTTGTGACCTACCATACCATCTGTTATACATACCATCTGTTATATAAATAGGTAAATGTTCTTTTCCATTATGGATAGCAATAATATGGCCGATCATTGCGAATGGTAGATGCCCGGGACCAAGTTTTTATTATTTCTTTTTCTTCTATATAGATTTCGAATTTCTTTTTCTATGGAATTTTTATATTAATATTCCAATTAATATAGGGTCTAACCCTCCCGACCACAATTTTTCTTTTAAAAAAGGCATTTTACCAATTACTTGTTGACTTGGTTGAATCCAATTCATCAATCAAACAAAGAAAAGAGTGTAATTGTTTAACAGATATATCAAATGGAGAATTCTTTTTAAATAAAAACGTGGGAGGATTAGATCGAATGCTCCCTGCGCGAATAAAAATTCGGTCTGTTGGACACCTTCAGGGACTTCTATATTCAACGTTTGTTCAATTACTCTTTTACCTGCAAATGCAATGGTGGCCTCGGGTTCGGCAATAACGACCTTCCCCAACATACCAAAACTAGCTGTTACCCCACCAGTAGTAGGAGATGCGAGGATTGATATATAAAATCGTTTGGCATCTAATTGATAATTATATAACGCACAAGCTATTTTACCCATTTGCATCAAGCTGAAACTTCCTTCGTGGATACGTGCACCCCCAGAAGCACACACTATAATAAGAGGTAGAAATTCTCGGGTAGCATACTCGATCAAACGCGTAATTTTTTCTCCGACTGCGGATCCCATAGTCCCCGCTATAAACTGAAAATCCAGAACTCCAAGTGCTAAGGGAAGACCATTTAGTTCGCCTATGCCTGTTTGAATAGCCTCCGGTAATCCTGTCTCGCTTTGATTAGAATTGAGACGCTCTTGATAAGTCTGGTCGTCTTCTTCTGAATCGAGACGATCTTGATCAGTCTTCTCTTTTTCTTCTGAAGATATTTTCTCTTCTTCTTCTAAATCGAGACGATCTAGATAAGTCTGTTCATCTTTTTCTGAATCGAGAAGATCTTGATCAGTCTTCTCTTTTTCTTCGGAAGAGATCTTCTCTTCTTCTTCTAAATCGAGACGATCTAGATAAGTCTGGTCGTCTTCTTCTGAATAGAGAAGATCTTGTTTTTCTGAATCGAGACGATCTTGATCAGTCTTGTCTTTTTCTTCTGACGAGATCTTCTCTTCTTCTTCTGAATCGAGACGCTCTTGATCAGCCTTTTCTTTTTCTTTTTTTAATTGTATTCGTAATTCTAGTTCTATGTACACTTTTTTGAGTTCAGCTTCCCATTCACTGAGGTCCAGTTGAAAAGGCTCCTCTTTTTCTTCGAAATCCCATTCAATGGCCAGAGAGATCATGTCTTCATCCATAGGAACCCAAGTGTCTGGATCAATCAAAAGGTCAATTCTATCCGAACTATTCATTTCCACATGATATTCGCAACATTCACAAATATACATTTTTGAATTAAAAAGTGGCTTATAATTTAAACCATAACAAACGTCGCATTGAACCCACAAATGCCTATATTTGTGGAATCCACCAGGATTATTATCACTTTCTTTATCATTTTCTTTTTCATTTTTACTTTCATGATCATCGTCATCACCGGCATGCCACCCACAGTCATCCCACCTAGGGTCTTCCTGAGCATCCCACCCTTCGGGATTATCCCAATTATCTAAATTCACGGAGATTCTTGTATCCCTCGATTTAATACGTTTTTTGCAACCTAATAAAATAGAAAAACGAAGGAAGGGAGCCATGGTAAAGAAATTACCAAGCGCGGTCTTATCAATGGCACTGAATTTGAATTTAGTCCCATAAGTATTAGGGAAATAAACTAATTTTTTGTTTTGCATAGAATAGGAAGGGCTGAATAGGAAGGGCTCTTTTCGGGTTCACGAAAATTTGCAAAGAGTCTAAATACTTACTAACATGAAACCAATAATTAAAAGACATAATACTAAGCCGTAACATGAGAAATCAGACCGCATTAAAAAAGAAAAGATAAAGTGGCAGGCCTAGAAAAAGAAATGGATTCAGCAGAATATTGTAATGAATATTCTGACTTACTTGACCCGACTTATAGCTTTTTTGTTCGCATATAAAACGGATTCGAAATTCTCTTTCATTCCACCTGTACCCGGTCGCTTCATATTCGCCCGGAGTTCGCTCCTAGAAATATATCCATCCCTGCCCCCTCACATCAATCCCACAAGTCTCTTATCCGTTCTCATTCAATCTTAGTGGAATTCTCAAGTGCATGATCCACCCTAGATCTCCCCCATATATTTACAATTTGTCAAAGGTATATAAATTCAAAATAAATACAAAACGAAAAGATGTAAATATAGGTAGAACTTATTAGATATCATTGACTCTGGTATCTAATAAGTTTTTCTATTCATCTTCTTTTTTTATTCCTTTTTCTTCAAAGTCTTCTTCTCCTGTCAAATCTTCGAAAGCATCATCATATGAGCACCACCAGTCTAATCCTTCGTCTAAGCCTATTCTTTCGTCGAAATCCATTCTCTCTTCTATCTCTTTGAGGTAGGCTTTTACCTTGTTGAAGGCCATTCTTTCTTTTTGGAAGTCGGTTTTTTCCAAGAACAAGAACAAGTTTATTTTTTCTTCGAGTGAGGAAATTATCTTCTCAACTTCGAATAAGTTGCTTTGTTCGCCCGAAAGGGGTGGTAACATAAATGCAACGATTAGCAATCTCATTATTCGTTTGCTAAGTCGATCCCTTCCTCTATTGTCTGGATTCTCAAACATCCTTTTTATATGGCCCTCCTCGGGATCCCACCCCTCGGGATTATCCCAATTATCTAAATTCACGGAGATTCTTGTATCCCTCGATTTAATACGTTTTTTGTAACCTAATAAAATAGAAAAATGAAGGAAGGGAGCCATGGTAAAGAAATTACCAAGCGCGGTCTTATCAATGGCACTGAATTTGAATTTAGTCCCATAAGTATTAGGGAAATAAACTAATTTTTTGTTTTGCATAGAATAGGAAGGGCTCTTTTCGGGTTCACGAAAATTTGCAAAGAGTCTAAATACTTACTAACATGAAACGAATAATTAAAAGACATAATACTAAGCCGTAACATGAGAAATCAGACCGCATTAAAAAAGAAAAGATAAAGTGGCAGGCCTAGAAAAAGAAATGGATTCAGCAGAATATTGTAATGAATATTCTGACTTACTTGACCCGACTTATAGCTTTTTTGTTCGCATATAAAGCGGATTCGAAATTCTCTTTCATTCCACCTGTACCCGGGCGCTTCATATTCGCCCGGAGACTGTCTGTCTTTAACAATGAAGAAAATTGTGTACGGTTGTATAGATCTCGATGAAATCTATATATGCCAACTCTTCTGATTGTACAAATCTCCTCCACTTCGAACTGTGAGTATCCTTTATGATGATTAGAAGATCCTCGATGGTATAGATCTTTTCTTCCATGAGGAAACTAGTTATTCGGGTAGATAACCTCAATTCTGAAATAAAGAAAAAAGCCGGGTCTTTTCTTTTTCTAGAGATATAGACTATCAACCTACACCACCACGGTTTCACTTTCAGTTTATCAAAGTTACAATAGAATAAGGCCGTTAAAGCCCACGAATTATTAACAAATTCGTCTA